CTAATTCGTCAATCAAAATCAAATGAAAGTCTTTTTTTTTCTTTTTTACTTTGTTTAGCTAATTTATCATGAAAGGTAAAAATCGGTAAACGAATCTTGTGTTGATTGTCGTCTAAATGGAGGTTTTCTTCTTCTGTATTTAAAAAGAGACTAAATAAATCAATCAACTTCCGAGAAGCTTCATGAAGTGCTTCTTTAGGAGTTAAACTTCCATTTGTCCATATTTCAAAAAAAAGTATCTCTTCTTTGTCAGTCCTATTCCCATTCCCATAAGAATAGATACTATAATTGGCATTTCGAACAGGCATGAATACAGCATCTATAGGATAACTTCCATCTTGAAAGTTATTTGTTGGACTTTTTATCTGATAACCGCGACTCTTCTCAATTTCTAATTTCATACAGAAATTAATTGATTCCGTCAAGCTAGCTATATGTTGTGTATTGTCAACGATTTGCACATAAGGGGGCATGATGATATCATGAGCAGTTACATCTCTAGGACCTTTTACACAAATAAACGCGTCAGAAGTTCCATATAGATTGCTTTTCAATACAATTTCTTTCAAATTCATGAAAATTTCATTGACGGATTCTTGAATACCTACTATGGTAGAATATTCGTGTGTTACTTTCTCAAATTTTGCGTGTGTGATACACGTTCCTTCTATTTCTCCAAGCAAAGCTCTTCGCATCGCAATGCCTATGGTTTCGGCTTCACCTTTCCTAAGTGGAAACAAGATAAAGCGCCCATAATAAAGACGCTTACTATCGACCCTCGATTCAACACACTTCCACTGCAATCTCCGAAGAAATCCTCTTCTGTTTTCTCGACTCATAGTATATAGTAGTTGATTAGTTTATTGAATTGTTTTTTTCTCTTCTTTAATTGGATTATTGAAACGTTTCTTTCTGTTTAAATTTCTGCAATCTTTATTTTTACACACGTCTTTTTTTAGGAGGTCTACAGCCATTATGTGGCATAGGGGTTACATCCCGTATATAGGTTAATCGTATACCGCTTTTATAAATAGTTCGTAATGCTGCGTCTCTTCCGCGACCGGGCCCTTTTATCATGACTTTTGCGCATTTCAGACCTTGATGATCCACTACTGTACGAATAGCATTTCCTACAGTGGTTTGCGCAGCAAAAGGGGTCCCTCTTCTTCTACCCCTAAATCCACAAGTACCGGCAGAGGCCCAAGAAACCACTTGACCTCTTACATCTGTAACAGTCACAATGGTATTATGGAAACTTGCTTGAATATGAATAATTCCTTTTGATAGTTTACGTGTATTCTTACGTGAACTAATACGTCGATTCGTACGGAAATCAATTCTACGTATAGTTTTTGGCATGTTTTATCATCTCATAAATATTAAGTTATATATGGATATATCCATTTCCTGTCAAACTGGATCCCTTTTTTATTTGTACATTGGATTGGGTCTTTTAAAGAGTCTCTTTTATATTATCCCTGTCTTTGTTTATGCCTGGGGTTGGAACAAATTAGTCTAATTCGCCCCCGCCTACGAATTAGGCGGCATTTTTCACAAATTTTACGAACAGAAGCTCTTATTTTCATATTTGCCATCCCTTACTGTAATTTTGAATATATTTCTTGGAAGAAAAAAAGTTTAGTGAAATTTTGAATTGTATTCCTACCAAAGTAATGTTAGGATTGAAAAACCGCCTAATTCTCCGAAGCCTTGTTGGGCTTCTTCGAAGCCTTGTTGGGCTTCTCCGAAGCCTTGTTCTTGTTGGGCTTCTTCGAAGCCTTGTCGGGATTCTCCGAAGCCTTGTTCTTGTTGGGCTTCTTCGAAGCCTTGTCGGGATTCTCCGAAGCCTTCTTCTTGTTGGGCTTCTTCGAAGCCTTGTCGGGATTCTCCGAAGCCTTGTTCTTGTTGGGCTTCTCCGAAGCCTTGTCGGGATTCTCCGAAGCCTTGTTGAGATTCTCCGACGACTTGTTGAGATTCTCCGAAGACTTGTCGGGATTCTCCGAAGCCTTGTTGAGATTCTCCGAAGACTTGTCGGGATTCTCCGAAGCCTTGTTGAGATTCTCCGAAGACTTCTTCGAAGGCTTCTTGAGGGGGAGTCGATAAATTATACGTCCTCGTGTGGGATCATATTGACTTACTTCAATTTGGACTCTATCTCCTGGTAATATCCGTATAAAACGACGTCGGATCTTTCCTGAAATATAACCTAGAATAATATCTGTATTATGGTTATCTGCTTTATCGTCGTTATCTAAAAGAACCCGGAACCTACCATCGGGAAATGATTCGGTAATTAAACCTTCATAAATCCTTTTTTCCTCTTTTTTAGTCATTTTTTGAAAAATCCTCCTGTAATTCAAAAAATTGATTAATCTCCTCTTCTTCTTTTATTTTTTGAAAAAAAAAAGAAGTTTCCGATCGAATTTCGGATATAAGAAATATTACCATATATAACATAGAATTTCCCCCCCAATTCCTTCTAGTCGAGCCTCTCGATCTG